AGGCCAGGAATAAAAAAAAATCAAAATAATAATGGAGAATCACCGCCAAAAAATGGGAAACTATTTAAAAGAAAAAATATTCAATTAATAGTTAAATTTTTCATTGAAAAAATATACATAGATATTTTTCTATGTATCATTAATATGCGCAGAATCGCTCTACAACTTTTTATCGCATCAACAAAAAAAATTCTTGAGAAATACATTTACAATAATGAAACAAATCAAGAAAGCATTAGCATTAATAAAACAAAACAAAATAAAATTGACTTTATCTGGCCTATGACTATAAAAAGGGCTTTTGATAATCTTATAAATATTAAGGGGAAGCCCCATATTTTTTTTGACTTATCTTACTTGTCACAAAACTATGTATTTTTAAAATTATCACAAAGCCAAGTTATTAACTTTAATAAGTTAAGATCTATTCTTCAATATAATCGACCGTCTTTTTTTCTTAAGACTGAAATAAAGGATTTTTTTGGAAGACAAGGAATATTTCATTCCGAATTAAGACATAAGAAACTTCCAAATTATGGAATGAATCCATGGAAAAACTGGTTAAGAGGTGATTATCAATACGATTTATCTCAGATTACATGGTCTAGATTAGTGCCACAAAAATGGAGAAATGGAATCAATCAATCCCATACGTCTCAAAATAAAGATTTAAACAAATGGTATTCCTATGAAAAAGACCAATTAGTTGATTACAAAAAAAAACAAAATTCGAAAGTATATTTATTACCAAGTAAAGAGGAGAATTTTCAAAAAAACTATAGATATGATCTTTTATCATATAAATATATTCATTCTGAAACTAAGAAGAACTCCTATATTTATAGATCATCATTAGAAACAAATAAGAACCAAGAAAATTCCAACAGAAATAAAGAAAAATTTTTTAACATACTCAAGAATATTCCTATGAATAATTATCTAGGAAAAAGTTATAGTTATATTATATATATGGAAAAAAATCCAGATAGAAAATATTTGGTTTGTAAAATAAAAAAAAAAATTAAGGCTGAACCTAAACCTAATAAGGACCAAAAAATGGATAAAATTCATAATAATGGTCTTTTTTATCTTCCGATTCATTCAAATTCCGAAATCAATTACAAATACAAAAGGGTCTTTTTTGATTGGATGGTAATGTTTTTTGATTGGATGGGAATGAATGAAAAAATCTTAATCTTAAATCGATTCACATCGACTCCGAAAGTTGTTTTCTTTCCAGAGTTTGTGATACTTTATGATAAATATAAAAAGAAACCTTGGTTTATCCCAAGCAAATTACTTCTTTTTAATTTGAATATAAATCCAAATTTTAGTGAAAATAAAAATATCAATGTAAAGGAAGAAGAGGATGAGGATGTAAAGGAAGAAGAGGATGAGTATTTTTTTGGAAATCAAAAAAAGAATGAGTATTTTTTTGGAAATCAAAAAAAGGATGAGTATTTTTTTGGAAAGCAAGAGCAGAATGAGGATTTTTTAAATTTTAGCCCATCAAATTCAAAACAATATTTTAAATTAAAGAATCAAAACAATATTGAAGAATCTTTTTTACAACCGATCCGAAAACTAAGAATCGTCCTTACARGAGATTTTCCCTTGYAATTACAATGGAATGGACGTGTGAGTAAATTGAATCAAAAAATGATAGATAATATCCCGGTATATGGTCTCCTGTTTAACCTGAGAAAAGTAAGCAAAATTGTTCTATCCTGTATTAAAAGGAAAGAAATGAATCTGGATATAATGTTTGAGCGTTTGGATCTTACAGAATTAATAAAAAATAGAGTATTAATTATGGAACGTGCCCGTCTATCTGTAAAAAATGACGGACAGTTTTTTATGTATCAAATCATAGGTATTTCATTGGTTCATAAAAATAAGCACCAAAGTAATCAAAGATATCGAAAACCAAAAAATGTTGCTAAGAATAATTTTGATGAATCCATTCCAAGACATAAAAGAAAAACTCTAAATAGAGACAAAAATAATTATGATTTGCTTGTTCCTGAAAAAATTTTATCGTCTAGACGTCGTAGAGAATTGAGAATTCTAATTTCTTTCAATTTAATTTAAAGACTAGGAATGGTGTGCATAGAAATACAGTATTTTGCAAGGAAAACAAGATAAAAAACTGGAGTCAATTTTTGGATGAAAGTAAACATTTTGACAGAAAAAAAAATGAATTAATGAAATTAAAGTTCTTTTTTTGGCCTAATTATCGATTAGAAGATTTAGCTTGTATGAATCGCTATTGGTTTGATACCAATAATGGGAGCCGCTTGAGTATGTTAAGGATATATATGTATCCATGATTTAAAATTTTGAGTTTCCTATATATTATCTTGTTCTATCAATCATATTTTTCATTTTTTCTTCTGTCCGGCATCTGTATATATTGATGTTATATGCAAGCAACTAGATGGACATATGCGCTGTCTTACACCCCAGTCTAGTATACTGCAATACTAAGCAAATGACGTAG